CAAATGTGTAAAAGATCCTAGCCGCACTTAAAAGCCGAGTACTCTACCGTTGAGTTAGCAACCCGAATAGAAAAAGGTTATGTAGATACAATCAAAATAAAAAAAGATTAGTCAAGACAATCAAACCTTTGAACTAAGAAATAAAAAAAGAAAAAGATAGATAAATGTAAAAGTTTATAGACCACCTCTTAGCTCTTATGTTATCGACTTTTCAATAAAAACCCCTATTCTTATTATATCTTAGCTCAAATTATATCAAAGCGAATCCAAGTAACCCCATCATTTGAATAATGTAAGGTAAAAATCAAACCTCTGGGACAGAAATAAATTTATCTACTTATCACGATGAATTATATTTGTTCGGTACACTGTTGTCAATATAAATGTTGAGAAAAGAATACAACGGAAAAACAAAAAAAAATTCCATTTCAATACTATTCAAAAAGGGGCTTGTGTTGAATTGGCACTACATAGATGAAAAAGATTTAGATAGAGGAATAAATAAGGAAGAGGTAGAAAAAATATCAGATTTCAATTTATTTATTCAATCAATAATAAGTAACTAGAATAAAAAAAAGAGAATTCCTTGGTTATTACTTATTAGTAGAGTTCCAACGAAAACCGACCAATTGAAGGAACTCCCATTTCTTTTTCTAGGATCAAGCAACTCAGGTTTTGTCGTTCTAGAACATGAAATTTTATAGAAGCAATGAAAAATAGATACGATTAGAACCCAAAAAGGTAGAAAAAAATATATAAAAATTTATATAAGAATTACTATCACTTTCTATTTATTTATTTCCTTAATTGAATTTTGTTTGATTAGGACCAAGCTACTTAAAAACCTCCGCCTTTTTTAAAATATCCCGAACAGTTCCTGTGGGCTGAGCGCCCTTTTCAAGGAAATATAAAATAGCAGGAACGTTTAAATAACTTTGATTCTTTATCGGATCATAAAAACCCACGTTCCGAAGATCTCTTCCTTCTCTTCGGGATCGAACATCAATTGCAACGATTCGATAGACGGCTCATTGGGATAGATCTAAAGACCCCCCCTAGAAACGTATAGGAGGTTTTCTCCTCGTACGGCTCGAGAAAAAATGATTTGGAGTTTTGTCTACGTATAGAATTATAAGTAATGGCAAAAGAGTTGATAAAATAAATTAGAATGGGATTTTACTCATATTTTTCTTTTTATTCCTCCTTCCTGAATTTATCCTTCCTGAAAAATAAAAAATCATTTGTACCCATAACTCAAGTTGGATAATTCTCAAATAGCTTAAAAGAAAAAAGTATTTAGGCAATTTATTTCATTTTTTGAATAGTCTTTAACCCCCTTTTGTTTGTCTCATTTAAAATACAATCCATTTGGATTCTTTATTCTTTATCTTTATTATGATCCAGTTATTGAGACAATTGAAAAAAGGGCGTTTCCTTGTTCTGGGATCCTTTTTCTTTGTTTTAAATCAGTGGGTTTAGACATTACTTCGGTGCTTCTTAATCCTTACAAAATGGCAGCAACATACCCCTTTAAATTGTGATTTATTTCTAGCAAAGAATCATACAAACACTGGATTCCCCGCGATACACTTTTCTTTTAATCGAAAGAGTTTTTTCAATTCCAACAAATTTTCCTTGAATTAAAAACTTGACCGAATCGGATCCTTTCTATTTCTATATTGATGATATACTTACGAAGTTGTTCCAATTAATTGATTGGTATTAACCCTAGATTCTTGGCCCCTGAAAGATGAATCCAGACTTTCTACCCGAGCTCCATCATGTACTATATTCATTACAACCTAACAAAAAGAAGGATTCTAGTGAAAACAGAACAGATGTCGGGCCAAGAGCATCTTCATTCTTAGAAAAGATGGCGGATGTAAGAAGAAAAATCCACACCGGATCGTGTCCTTCAAGTCGCACGTTGCTTTCTACCACATCGTTTCAAACGAAGTTTTACCATAACAAAACATTCCTCTAATTTGGAACCCGTATGGAATTGATTCAATTATGGAATCATGAATAGTCATTGGTTCCGTCGATACATAAACATATTAATCTATACCCTTTTTTTCTTCTATACAAAGATGGCAAAAAGTTTTCTGAAGCAATCTTAGCAAGACCCTACCTATTGTTGTATGTTATTGTATGAATGCAACACTTTACTTTTTATTAAAAAAACTAATAGAAATATAGAAAGAATACGAATATTAATAAATGAATTCTTTTTTACTCTGCCTCTTAAAGTGACTCAATATGACCCATTTACCACTTCTTTGAATACCAAAGATTCAACTCAAAAGCAATCATTAAAAATTTTTATAATTTTACTAAAAATTTGATTATAAAAAAAAAAGAGAGAGAGAGGGAGAAATAGCTGTTTCTTTTCCAATTGAACTATCAACGATTTAAAGCAAATAAATGGATTGAACAAAAACCCCGTTTTTGTGTGAGATGGATAAAAAAGACTGATATAAGAGAAGATTTGGGTACTTGT